GCTACAGCTGGTGGGGAACTCGCTTTAGGAAAAAATGTCTTAGTAGCTTATATGCCATGGGAAGGTTACAATTTTGAAGACGCAGTACTAATTAGTGAACGTCTGGTCTATGAAGATATTTATACTTCTTTTCACATCCGGAAATATGAAATTCAGACTCATGTAACAAGCCAAGGTCCTGAAAGAATTACTAAGGAGATCCCGCATTTAGAGGCTCATTTACTCCGAAATTTAGACAGAAATGGAATTGTGATGCTGGGATCTTGGATAGAAACAGGTGATATCTTAGTAGGTAAATTAACACCTCAGACAGCGAACGAATCGTCATATGCACCGGAGGATAGATTATTACGAGCTATACTTGGCATTCAGGTATCCACTTCAAAAGAAACTTCTCTAAGACTACCTATAGGTGGAAGGGGTCGAGTTATTGATGTGAGATGGGTCCATAGAAAGGGGGGTTCCAATTATAATCCAGAAAGGATTCGTGTATATATTTCACAGAAACGTGAAATCAAAGTAGGTGATAAAGTAGCTGGAAGGCATGGGAATAAAGGTATAATTTCTAAGATTTTGTCTAGACAAGATATGCCCTATTTGCAAGATGGAATGCCCGTTGATATGGTATTCAACCCATTAGGAGTCCCCTCACGAATGAATGTGGGACAGATATTTGAATGTTCGCTCGGGTTAGCGGGGGATCTGCTAAAGAAACATTATAGAATAGCACCCTTTGATGAGAGATATGAGCAAGAGGCCTCAAGAAAACTAGTGTTTTCTGAATTATATGAAGCCAGTAAGCAAACAAAAAATCCATGGGTATTTGAACCCGAATATCCGGGAAAAAGCAGAATATTTGATGGAAGAACAGGAGATCTTTTTGAACAACCTGTTTTAATAGGAAAGTCCTATATCCTAAAATTAATTCATCAAGTTGATGATAAAATTCATGGACGTTCCAGTGGGCATTACGCACTTGTTACACAACAACCCCTTAGAGGGAGGGCCAAACAAGGGGGACAAAGAGTAGGAGAAATGGAAGTTTGGGCTCTAGAGGGATTTGGTGTTGCTCATATTTTACAAGAGATGCTTACTTATAAATCTGATCATATTAGAGCTCGTCAAGAAGTACTTGGTGCTACGATTATTGGAGCAACAGTACCTAACCCAGAGGGTGCTCCAGAATCTTTTCGATTGCTCGTTCGAGAACTACGATCTTTGTCCCTGGAACTGAATCATTTCCTTGTATCTGAAAAGAACTTCCAGATGAATAGGAAGGAAGCTTGATCTCAATGAATCAGAATTTCGATTCTATGATCGACCAGTATAAACATCAACAACTTCGAATTGGACCAGTTTCCCCTCAACAAATAAGGGCTTGGGCAAAAAAAATTCTACCCAATGGAGAGATAGTTGGAGAGGTGAAAAAACCCTATACTTTTCATTATAAAACCAATAAACCGGAGAAAGATGGATTGTTTTGTGAAAGAATTTCTGGACCCATAAAAAGTGGGATTTGTGCTTGTGGAAATTACCGAGGAATTGGGGCTGAAAAAGAAGACCCGAAATCTTGTGAAGAATGCGGGGTGGAATTTGTTGATTCTCGTATACGAAGGTACCAAATGGGCTACATCAAACTGGCATGTCCAGTGACTCATGTGTGGTATTTGAAACGTCTTCCTAGTTATATTGCGAATCTTTTAGATAAGCCCCTTAGGGAATTAGAGGGCCTAGTATATTGCGATGTGTGATTTGATCGAAATTTTCATTTGACAGATTTGGACTGATAAACTGTCATCTCATTCAATCTGATTGGGATGCCCCCGGCTCTGACATGTATCTTGGGAGGAGGAACATGAAGCTCAGAATTATGGGTGCATTCAAGACTTCAAAATGGAAGGAAAGGGGAATTGATCCATGGTCGATTCCGTAACAGATAATATAGGAATAGTTAGTTATACCTCGTGAAAAAAAAAGACTTTTTGTGGAATTATACATTCCATTTCTTTGAGAAAAAAATTCTGTTCAGACAAGCGAATATGGCATGGTTACGGGAGCCTATCTATCGCATATATGCTTCAAGGGATATCATGGCATAACCATCGAGGTGAGTAGGGACCTAAAAAAGATCGAATGGAACAATACAATATATAGACAAATAAATCCTTTACGAGTCCCAAAATATTTCTTTCAGGGGATTCATCATTTGAGGGGAAGTAGACTACTCAAGAATTTCACATTTCCTTTTTTCGTAAACATAAATAAACATAAAAGAAAGTAAAAAAGGTTAGAGTGAAAATAAAAAAGAAAATAAGATAAGAATGAATCAATGAAAGGCTGGTCCTTACTGGGAACTTGAGTAAAGAGTAGCTTTTTGTAGGGTTTTCTCGAACAAAGTTTAAAAAGAAGAAGAACCCCTTTTTTTGGTGTAACTACTTGAGCCGGATGAGAGGAAACCTTCACGTCCGATTGTGAGGGGGGGAATCCAATCCTATAGGAA